ATAATCCAATCAGAGAAATCATTGGAATTTTTGTATCTAGCTTTTTAATAGTATTATCTATTAGAAAGAAGTTTTCTAGCATTTGACTGCGTACCACTGAAGGATTTAATCGCACATTTGAAAGATAGCCTAGAAAGTCAAGAGAATATTTGCATAATTGGTTTATACGGACCCCTCCTGATTGAGACCACACATAAAAATGATATTGCCATAAATTGATAAAGTAATATTTCCACTTATTCATCAGAAGAGGCGTATCATTTGAAGCAAGAATAGATTTTCCTTGATATCTAACAAAATGTATGAAGGGATCCTTGAACAAGCATAGGTTGTTCTGAAAATCATTAGAAAAGACTTCTACAAGATGTTCGATTTTTCCATAGAAATAGATTCGTTCAAGAAAGATTGCAGAAGATGTTGATCGTAAATGATAGGATTGGTTACGGAGAAAAAGGAAAATGAATTCGCACTCACATATATGAGAATTATATAGGAAAAAAAAGAATCTTGGATTCAAATTCAAAATAGAAATGGATTTCTTTGAAGTAATAAGACTCTTCAAATTCAAATATTCGTAGAAAAAAAACCGTAATAAATGCAAAAAAGAGGCATCTTTTAACCAGCAGCGAAAGGCTTGAACCAAGATTTCAAAATGGATGGGGTGAGGTATTACTACATCTAACACAGAATTTAAATGTGCAAATTTGTCCTCTAAAAAAGGAAATATTGAATAAATTGATTTTAAATTCTGAAATTTTCCTACTTCTTTCCCTTGTAAATAAGATACTAATCTTAGGGAAAATGGAATTTCCGCAATGACTGCAAATCCTGCCGATATGATTTGAGAATACAAATTCTTATTGTGCCCAAAAAATTGATTTTGTTTCGAATCATTAGCAGAAATAAGCAAATGATTCTCTTGATACATTTGAGTAATTAAACGTTTCACAATTAGTGAACTGGATTTATTGTCATAACGCACACTTTCCAACAAAATGGATGATTTATTTCTATTGAAACTATAATCATGAGCAAGCGTATAAATATACTCCCGAAAAATAAGTGGGTATAGGAAGTCATATTGGTGAGATCTATTTAGTTCTAAATAGAATTGAAGTTCCTCCATTTCAAACTCGATTTGAACCAAAGCAAGGGTGGGGGATCTAATCGGTTATCAAATGATACATAGTGCGATAGAGTCAAACCAAGGTATTCTTATAGTAAGAATAAACAAAAATAGATACCTCGAAGATAGGTGGATTCATGAACGGATTCTCTATCCTCTCTTTTTCCATTTAATTGATGTATGTTTGTTCTAGGATAAGAAGATGGTTAGAAATCCTTTATTTTTTTCAACCTAATCGCTCTTTTGATTTTGGAAAAAAATATCTTTTCTTTATCAATATACTGCTTCTTCTACACATTCATGCTTAACCCATAATAAATAGGGAATAACTAATAGTTAGGACTCAAAAAAAATCAATAATCCCCTCATGAGAAAGATCTTTACCGCATTAGGCACTAATTTAGTTTTAACGGTTAATTAGATCGGGTAATCCTTCAAATTAAGAAAAGAAGCTCGTTTTGCTTTTTGTTTCCCCATAATTTGGTCCCTAGGGCTCTATCCATTTATTCACTCGACCCAACTTTGAATTAAATTCATTTTTTTGTTACAAAAAAAAAATAGATTCTTAAAATTCTTTATTGATACGACATGCTGTTTTTTCCACATATTCCTTTTAGGATCAGTCGTGGTCTTAGAAACTCTACCGATGGTATGGACGAATCCCTTTCTTCATACAAATGTGTAAAAGATGCTAGCCGCACTTAAAAGCCGAGTACTCTACCGTTGAGTTAGCAACCCCTAAAAGAAATAGAATGTGGAGATATAACCGGAATCAAAAATATGAAATTTCCTAATGCAATCAAACCCTTCAATTAGCAAGAAATTCAATTAAATAAAAATTTCGACTCGATTTTTAGCATTCATTTAAAGGTTCAGATCTGCTAAAAATACAAGAAATTTTCATAGAAAATAAAAACATAGAACGAGAAAAAGTGAAAATTGATAGACTACCTCTCGTGTTACCCCATTATTATTCATTAATAAAATAACTTCTTGTATCACGCAAAAAAATCTCATTTTTTGTATCGCAACAAATTCAAAGAATCTATCATTTAAATTTGAAATAAAGTAAAAACTCCTGGAGCATTGATAAGGATAAATAGAAATGGATCCATTTATCCACGATCTAATTCTATTTGTTCGATATATTGTTGTCAATATGATTGTGAATATTTAATATAAATGATGATAAAAGAATATAAAAAAACTATAAGAATAAAATAAAAAAAATGGATTTCAATTTTTTTCCTATTCATATTTCTTAGTATTTTATTTCTTTTAATAAAATACTAAGAAATATGAATAAGAAAAAGGAAAAAAGGAGGGGGAGGATATAATAAAGAAAAATTGATCCAAAGCTATATATGAGTCATCCACACCTCTTTTTTGTATTTCATTAATGAAAAATGAATGCAATTTTTTTTAACTAAAATAAAATTGAAGTTCCGTAAAACCCCGCCTTCTTTAAAATATCATGAACAGTTCCTGTAGGCTGAGCGCCCCTTTCAAGGAAATATAAAATAGCGGGAACATTTAAATAGGTTTGATTAGATATCGGATCATAAAAACCCACTTTTCGAAGATCTCTTCCTTCTCTTCGGGATTGAACATCAACTGCAACGATTTGATAAACGGCTCATTGGGATAGAATAGATGGAATTGAATAAAAAATACCCCCCCCCAGAAACGTATAAGAAGTTTTCTCCTCGTACGTCTCGAGAAAAAATGATTAGAAGTTATATCTATGCATGAAATTAGAATGTCAAATCGATCCATAATCCAGCAAATCCATGAGACATTTAACCCCTTCTTTTTACCCTTTCTTTTCCTTCTTATTTTTTCGAAAAAGCAAAAAACATTCATACTCTCATAACTCAAGTTGGATAACTCTCAAATAGCTCTCAAAATTCTTAGGTATTTTCTTATTGAGTGGTCTCTAACCCTTTTTTGTTTGTCTTGTCTAGAATCGATTTTGATTCTTTATTCTGATCTAGTAGTTGAGACAATTGAAAACGGTATTTCCTTGTTCCAGGATCCTTTATCTTTGCCTTGAATCATTGGGTTTAAACATTAGTTCGGAGATCTTTAATAATTTCAAAAAATGGCAGCAACATGCCCCTTTTTTCTCTTTTTTTTGTTTGTGATCTCTTTCTATCAAAGAATCATATGAACAATTGATTCCCGCACGATAACCTTTTGATCGAAAGAGTTTTACCAATTCCAACAATTTGACTTTTTGATTTGAAAATGCTTTGAGTCGGACCCTTTCAATTTCTATATCAAAAATAGACTTACGTACAAAGTTGGAACAACTTATTGATTTGTCTTAACTAACCCTAGATCCTTTCCCCTTAAAAATCAATCTTTTCTACTCGAGCTCCATCCTATACTATTTATATTCCAACCCAACAAAAACACGGATTCTAATAGAACAGAAAAAAGAATGTCGAGCCAAGAGCACTTTTATTTCTATATAATAAAAAGTGGTGGTTTTGATATCCACAGCCAATTGATCATGTCCTTCAAGTCGCACGTTGCTTTCTACCACATCGTTTCAAACGAAGTTTTACCATAACATTCCTCTAGTTTTTTTTGAATAGGTATGTAATTGATTCAGTTAGGAAATCCTGAATAGTCATTGGTTCAGTCTGTGCGTAGTAATCTATAGTTCTTCCTAATATACTTAACTTATATGAGACTTATTTTATTCTTCTATATGAATAGATTATGAATAGATGAAAATCAAATATGAAAACAATAAATAGGTAATTGATGATGAAGAAAAAGTCTCAGTAAAAATTCAAATTAACCTGATTTTTCTTATATAAAATATATATTTTTTTTTGTGTAATAAAAAAGAAAAATATACCAGGAATATTCTCAATTTTAAATAAAAGAAAACAAATAAAAAAAATCTTTTTGAATCCGCCTTACATTGTCTCTTCAAATAAGTCGATAGAATAGATTCGACAATCTCACAGTTCTTCAATTCAAGTACTAACTAAGGACTTCTAAAAAATCAATATAAATAAAGAAATATTGAATTGAAAAAAAAAAGTTTTTCCTATTTTATTTGAATAAAGTTTAACCAATAAATTGTATTTGATCATCATAAGAGAGAGAAATTCATATATATTGAGATTCAAATTGAACCGTAGATGATTTAAAAAGGATAGTTAGATCGAAAAAGAAATCAAATTTTTTGAGATTGAATTGAATAAAAAAAGACTGATAAAGGAAAAAGTTGAATTTAACTGTTTTTCTTTTATTTCATTCTGAAATAGAAAATCAGAATCACAAAGTATAGGAAATTTCCGTATCTATCAGGTAGGCTGAACAATTCAATTCTACTAATTGGAAGTAATTATCCATATTATGTGTTAAATATTTAGTTTCTATTTAGTTTAATATCTATAATTAAGGTAAGGACTCAGAAACAAATAATAATATTAAAAAAAAATCGCAACAGGACCTATTAGGTTAGCAATCCCTGTGTATAAACCTCCTTTTTTTGTAAGGCTTCTTTGGCTTGAGGTTCAACTAATCTTTCCCGAAAGTAAAGCAGATGGGGTGTATGAATCACACCCGTGTCAATTGTTAATGGCGTTACAATTATTCATTAGAATCAAACATCAAATAACCTAAGAGATCCCAAGAAAAAACATATTTGAATATGTAATTTGATTTTTGATTAATGAGATTTGGACTGGACATAGACAGATATTCAAATTGATATCTTATATTACTGATTAACCCCTATCTCCTCTCCCAATTGAATTTTATGGGAATGATGAATCATAAAAAGAGAATGCCCAATATTTGATTGACTCTTATTCTTCTATTCTTATCTTAGAAGGTAGTTAAGAAAGATTCATTTTTTTTTTTCTTTTATTTTATCTTTATTCTGATATAGAAAACGAGTATGCTCTGGGACGGAAGGATTCGAACCTTCGAATAGCGGGACCAAAACCCGTTGCCTTACCACTTGGCCACGCCCCATTTTGATTTCTATTTGAAACTACTAAAGAGTAATATGGGGATTTCTTTTTCGTCAATTCCAGTTCCTAAAATGTATGAAATGGATTCGTTTTTTGTTAGGATTTTGACACGTCTAGATATAGAATTCAACCGAATTTATTGATCATTACATAGAATTCAATTAAGATATTGTATGAAAGTCTCATTTCTTCAATTCTCTTCTAAAAAAAAAAAAAAGAAAAATGGAAGGGCTTTTTTGATTGGATGAGTTCAAAGAAATATGTTTTTTTGAATCAGACTTATTTTCCTTTCTTCATTTTTTCCTTATCTCAAAAACATATTAATAACTCAATCAAAATAATCTCCAAGAAAAAAATTTTGTTATGCTTAATATCTTTAATTTGATCAGTATTTGTTTGAATTCTACGCCGTTTTCGGGTAGTTTTTTATTCGCCAAATTGCCCGAAGCCTATGCTTTTTTGAATCCAATCGTCGATGTTATGCCAGTAATACCTCTTCTCTTTTTTCTCTTAGCCTTTGTTTGGCAAGCCGCTGTAAGTTTTCGATGAGATCCTTAACACTGTCCCAGAAAAATTCATGATTTATTCGAGAAAAAAAAAATGATAATAATTGAAAAAATCAGATAAGTATAAGTCTTACAGTATGAAGGAACCCTCAATTCAAACTTTGAAATTTTTGGATAGCCGCGAGAAATCTGGATTACCCCATTTCCTCATTCTGACCCGTTTTTGATCGAAAACACCACTTAGACTTAGAGTCCACCACAATATATCTAAGTATGAAAGAAATTCTTTTGTAATGAAAGATTCAACTCTTATTGCAAATCAATTTTTGAAAACTCTTTTCCACAATTTCTAGAAAGAAACCGCTTGATTTCTTGGTGTCAAGGTCAACAAAATAGGATATGTGGTCTAAAAACAGGGAATCTATTCTCTCTTTTTTTTTTTGAAAAAATAAAATGATCTTGGAGATTGTGTAATGCTTACGCTCAAACTCTTTGTTTATACCGTAGTAATATTCTTTGTTTCGCTCTTCATCTTCGGATTCCTATCTAATGATCCGGGACGTAATCCCGGACGCGAAGAATAAAACAAAAAAAGTGGGGTTCCTCCCTTCATTTTTATAAATGGTATTAGGATTTGATTGATTCTATTGTCAAAAAACGGAAGGGAAAGAGAGGGATTCGAACCCTCGGTACGAATAACTCGCACAACGGATTAGCAATCCGACGCTTTAGTCCACTCAGCCATCTCTCCTAATTGAAAAAGGATAATTACTATGTTATAGTTCACAAAAAGGAATGATAATGCTTGAAAAAAAAAGCCCCTCTTTCATTTTCATTTTATTTGATTCTTTCTTTTCTTATTCTTATATATATAGATTTTATCTAATCTATTTGAAATAGAAATTCAAATAAATAGATTATTATATAGATACCCCTTTTATCAACAATTTCATTCCATATATTTTTTTTATAGAAATATAAAAAATAGAAAATAAAGATATAAATATATATCAAAAATTTAAGAAAGGGTTCTATAGTCTATAAAGATATTTCAAATAAAAAAATATCGCGGGGCTTTTTTGATTTCAAATTTCCCCGGCTTGGCCTGGTCAGACCGACCCGGCCGGGCTCTTTTTTTTTCAAATCAAATCCATTTTTTGTGATCTATGATTATCTATGATTATCTATGATTCCTATAATTCCGCGATCTCCCTTTGCTTGCTGTAGCAAAAAAATCTTGGTATTTAATTAAATTAATTAAATTAAAGTGAAAGAATAATTAGAAGCGGAAAAGGACTCTTTCTGTTTCTATGATAGAATATAGAACCAAAAAGACATTTCTATTCTTTCTTTTCTTACTTCTTTTCTTTCTCTTATTTAGAATTTTTATTTATTATATTACTAAATAATACAAATTATTTGGATAAAAAATAAAAAGAAAAAGCTAATGGGTATCCCCCTTTCTAATTTTATCAAGCCTTCTAACGAAAGACGGCAACGCTCTAATTTTCAGGATTTTTTCTGATCCTATCTTGAGGACGCCAGAGTCCTTTGTTTGACAAAGAGTCCATTTATATACAATAATCACATTGTAGCGGGTATAGTTTAGTGGTAAAAGTGTGATTCGTTCTATTAACCCCCTCAGTAGTTAAGGGATCTTTCGGTTTGATTCATATTCCGATTAAAAACTTTATTTCTGAAAAGGATTAAATCCTTTACCTCTCAATGAAATACTCGAGGAATAATCTACATTCTCGTGATTTGTCTCCAAAGGTCAATTATAAATTGAAAAATTGGATTATGAAATTACGAAACATAATTTTTTTTTTTATTGGATCAATATTTCCAATTGAATAAGTATGAATAAAGG